ATATAAATTTTTATAAAAATGTTTTAGATTTGGATAATAAGTGGACACCTATAATAAACTCTATAGAAAATAATGCGGAAGGTTATCAATTATAGGGGTTTATATATATATATATAATTTTAGAAGTTCTGCTATATAATCTTGTTTTAGGGGTTTGGCAAGAAATTAAATAATAGTGTAGGAACTTAAAGGGGGTAAGGGGGTTTGCTAAGATAATTTATTGGTATTTCACGCGCACGTCTCTGCACACATCTCTGCACACATCTCTGCACACGTCTCTGCACACATCTCTGCACACATCTCTGCGCGCACATCTCTGCACACATCTCTGCGCGCACATCTCTGCACACATCTCTGCGCGCACATGCCTGATTGTGCGATAAATTTAATATTATGTCCTGATTCCATTGACTGAATAAGTGCTTATAATAGTATGTTAGCAAGTAAATAAAATTAAGTCTGACAATAATTATTAGAGTCTTCTTGAATCGTTATGTCTTAGAACCATTGAATTAAAGTCACTCTATCAAGAGAATAAGTACGCTAATAATAACTACTTCGGCCCCCATAGAGAATAAGCCCAGCTACAACTGTATCGGCCATATGAAATGTTAGCGGAGTCATAGCAAGCTCGCCCCCCCCAAAATAAAAGATACCAACCGCATGACACCACAGTTATGTGTCGGCATGGGCTGATTAGTCACTAACCCATCGTGATGTCTTATTTAAGGGGAATGAGTGGGCGGTTTTAGGTGAGATGGTCCTGAAGTAAGAACCAGATGCCAGGTAAAGTGTGAGAAATAGCTACCCCCACGAGTTATGGGCCCGGAGCGAGAAGAGTGATCCGTCTCGCAAGGGTTGATGGTTTCACGTGAGTTGGTTATTAAGAGATAACCTAATGGAGATGATACGCATGTTGACGTGAAATATCTCACCAAATGTGCTATGTCCGATTAAGGTATTAATGTACTATGTATAATTAAGGTTAATATGTACATGCTTATATGCATGGGGATAAGAATGTAATGTACGATATACATATTATGTCTAATGTCCTATTATAAATATATTGTACATGCTTATATGTATGGGGATAAGAATATAATGTACGATATACATATTATGTCTAATGTCCTATTATAAATATATTGTACATGCTTATATGTATGAGGATAAGAATATAATGTACGATATACATATTATGTCTAATGTTCTATTATAAATATATTGTACATACTTGTGTGGATGTAAATGTAGTATACAATATATATATATATATATATAATGTGTAAATACATTCAGTGTGTCATTGTAGGCAAATTGTTTATGTTTATTTACATGGGAAAATCTATTTGTATACATTGTATATCCGTGTAAATAAAACCTATAGAATAACTGTGTAAGATTTTGTTATGGGTAGAATAATATATATATATATATATATGTTTCAAGGAATAGTTTAAAAGAATTCCAGCTTTGGGTGCTGGTGGTGGGGCTATTGCTTCTTCCTTGATGCCTTAGGGAGATGTATTTCTCCATTTCTGGTTTACAAGACCAGGGTATTGTTTGTACTACTAAGGCTCTGTTCTTCATTTTAAAAGTTGGTTTTCAACTATGCTTGTGATGGGTATAATTATAAGAATCATTAAGAAATAAATTACGGAGGCTAGTTGACCGATTATTACGAATGGATATTCAACTGGTTGACCTCCAATTCAGGTTAGTGTGAAGAGATCTGCTACTAGTACTCAGAATATACATTGGCTTATTGGTCGGAATATTATGCTTCGTTGTTTTGCTGTATGGAGGAGTGGAATAATTGTTAGAATTAAGATTGATAGAACGAGGGCTAAGACTCCTCCAAGCTTATTAGGAATTGATCGTAAGATTGCGTAGGCAAATAAAAAATACCATTCTGGTTTAATATGTGGAGGTGTATTAAGAGGGTTTGCAGGGATATAGTTGTCTGGGTCTCCTAGTATATCTGGGGAGAATAGGACTAGAGAAGATAATAAGGTGATTATAATTAATGCTCCTAGGATGTCTTTGATGGTATAATAAGGGTGAAATGGAATTTTATCTGTATCTGAGTTTAGTCCGGATGGGTTATTTGAACCGGTTTCGTGTAGAAATAACAGGTGTACTCCTGCAAGGGCTGCTACGATAAATGGGAGAATAAAATGAAATGCGAAGAAGCGAGTTAGAGTAGCTTTATCAACGGAAAAGCCACCTCAGATTCATTCTACAAGGTTAGTACCAATATAAGGAATAGCTGAGAGTAGATTAGTAATTACTGTTGCACCTCAAAATGATATTTGACCTCAGGGAAGAACATACCCTATAAAGGCGGTAGCTATAACTGCAAATAAGAGCAGAACACCGATGTTTCATGTTTCAAGGAATATATAGGAGCCATAGTAGAATCCTCGACCTACATGAAGAAATAAGCAAATGAAAAATATGGAGGCGCCATTGGCGTGGAGGTAGCGAATTAGTCAGCCGTAATTTACATCTCGGCAAATATGTGTTACGGAGGAGAAAGCTGTTGTAGTATCTGATGTATAGTGTATGGCTAGGAATAGTCCTGTTAAGATTTGTGCAATTAAGCAGATTCCTAGTAAGGAGCCAAAATTTCATCATGATGAGATGTTGGAGGGGGCTGGTAGATCAATAAAAGAACTATTAACAATTTTTATTAGTGGATGAGTTTTTCGGATGTTAGTCATAGGGTTTCTGTAGTTGAAGGACAACGATGATTTTTCATGTCATAGGTCATGGATTGTAACCATGTGGAAATTATGATAACATATATTGTGACTATTTTGAGCACTATTTTTGTGGTTAGTTTTGTGGGATTTTCTTCAAAACCTTCACCTATTTATGGGGGTGTTGGGTTGATTATTAGTGGGGGTATTGGTTGTGGTATCGTGTTAAATTATGGGGGTTCATTTCTAGGGTTAATAGTATTTTTAATTTATTTGGGAGGTATGTTGGTTGTGTTTGGATATACTACAGCGATGGCTATGGAAGAATACCCTGAAGTATGATCTTCTAATATTACTGTTCTTTTTACATTAGTTTTAGGTGTAATAGGAGAGTTATTATTGATTATATATACTACGTTAGAGGAAGATATTAAGTTGGAGATTGTATTAAGTTTTCATGGAGAAGGAGATTGATATCTTTATGATACGGGTGATACGGGCTTTTTTAGTGAAGAGCCTATGAGTATTGCGGCATTGTATAGTTATGGGTTTTGGCTTGTGATTGTGTCAGGGTGATCATTAGTAACATGTATTGTTGTAGTGATGGAAATTACACGGGGAAATTAAGGATTGTAAGACTGATTAAGAGGGTAATTATGAAAGAGAGGAAATAAGATTTGATAAGTCCTTTTTGACTAGAAACTGCGGTAGAGTAGATTTTCTGAATATTAGAGATGAGTTTGGGTAATGATACCTCAATTCAGGTTAAGTCTAGAACTATTGAGGCTAGCGTTTGGCTTATTAGTAAGCTGGTAAATGGGATAAGGCGGTGAATCGTGATAGGAAAATAACCAAGCATATTTGAGAAGTTATGGTAATTCTGAATTGGTGGTAATTTTAAGTTTTGTGTTAGAGCACTAAGTTCTAAGGCTAAAATAAAACCTGTTAGGGTAACTAGTAGGGCGGTGAGTTTTAAGTATGTTGGTATGGTTATTTGTGGTGTTGTTATGGGTGGTAGATTTAGTGAAATTAGAAATCCAGCGAAAATGCTTCCAATTAATAGACGTTTAATAGGATTAATAAGGAGGGGATTATTCTCATTAATTAAAATTAAGGTATTAAATCGTGGTTGTCCAAGTAAAGCGAAATATAAAATGCGCGTGCTGTAGACGGCTGTGAGGGTGGTTGCAATTAGTGTAATTAGAAGGGCTCAGGCGTTGGTATACGACGTATTAGCGGTTTCGATAATTAGGTCTTTTGAGTAAAAGCCTGTTAGGAATGGGGTACCTGTTAGTGCTAAGCTGCCAATAATAAGGGATGTAGTTGTAAATGGTATAGATTTAAATAAGCCACCTATCTTTCGAATATCTTGTTCATCATTCAGATTATGAATAATTGAGCCAGAGCATATAAATAGTATGGCTTTGAAGAATGCGTGTGTACAAATATGTAGGAATGCCAGGTGAGGTTGATTAATTCCAATCGTCACTATTATTAGGCCTAGTTGGCTGGATGTTGAGAAGGCTACAATTTTTTTAATATCATTTTGAGTGAGTGCGCAGATAGCTGCAAATAATGTTGTTAATGCACCTAATGATAAGATTAATGTTTTGGCAAGCTCGTTATTTTCTATTAAGGGATAAAATCGGATAAGAAGGAAGATACCTGCAACAACTATAGTACTTGAGTGAAGTAGTGCTGAGACAGGTGTTGGACCTTCTATTGCAGAAGGTAATCAGGGGTGTAGACCAAATTGGGCTGATTTTCCTGTAGCGGCTAAAATTAGGCCTAATAAAGGAAGATTATTATAATTTGTGTTAGTTATAAGAATTTGGTGTAGTTCTCAGGAGTTTGAGGAGGATAAAAATGATGCTATTGCTAGAATGAAGCCAACGTCACCAATACGGTTGTAAAGAATGGCTTGTAAGGCAGCAGTGTTTGCGTCTGTGCGACCATATCACCATCCGATTAAAAGGAATGATATGATTCCTACACCTTCTCAGCCAATAAATAATTGAAATAAATTATTGGCGGAGACTAAAATTATTATTGTGATTAAGAATATTAGAAGATATTTAAAAAATCGATTAATGTTTGGGTCTGAATGCATGTATCATATGGAAAATTCTACAATAGATCAAGTAACGAATAGGGCTACTGGTATAAAAATTAAGGAGAAGTAATCTAATTTAAAGCTTAGGGTTAATTTTATTGTTTGGAGAGTTATTCAATGTCAGTTGGAGATAATTGCTTCGTAACCGAAATTAATAAATAGGAGGGTGGGAATTAGGCTAATAAAGAATGCGTAGGAAATGGCTATTTTTACATAATTAGGGTATTTATTAGTTTTATAAACAGGTAATAAGGTTATTAATACTGGTAACACTAGAATTAATAGCGTGGTTAAAATTAGAGTTATGTAGCAGTTAATTACTTTTATTTGGAGTTGCACCAAGTTTTTGGTTCCTAAGACCAACGGATAACTCCTATCCTTTAAAAGTGAAAAAGCCATGCGTTTAGGCATGGAAGCATGAATTAGCAGTTCTTGCAATCTTTCTCGGTAAATAAGAAGATATAAACTTCTATCATTAGATTCACAATCTAATATTTTTATTAAACTATATTTACAGAATGTAGGACCTAAAATTAATTTGGGATTTAATGAAAGAAGAAGTAAAGGAAATATGTGGAGGGCTATTAGGGTGTTTTCTCGCGTGAAGGATGGGTTAATTGTTTGAATATGTTGAGAATATTTACCTCGTTGGGTTATGATTAGTATATATAGGGAATATAAGGCTGTAATTACTACGTTTAATCCTATTAATAATATTATAATATATGATCAGGAAAAAGAGGAGACAATAATAAATAATTCTCCGATTAAGTTGACTGAAGGGGGGAGAGCAAGGTTAGTTAAGCTTCCTAAAAGTCATCAGGTCGCTATTATTGGTAAGATTGTTTGTAGGCCTCGGGCTAAAATTATAGTACGACTGTGAATACGTTCATAATTAGTATTGGCTAAACAAAATAATATGGAGGAAGTTAAACCATGGGCAATTATGAGAGTTGTTGCCCCTATAAAACTTCAGGGAGTTTGAATAAGAATGGCTACGATTACTAGGGCTATATGGCTGATGGAGGAGTAAGCAATGAGCGATTTAAGATCTGTTTGACGTAAGCAGATTGAGCTAGTTATGACCATGCCCCATAAAGATAATATTAGGAAGGGAAATAATATATGTTCCGTTAGGGGATTAAGTAAGGTTGTAATGCGTATTATACCATAGCTTCCGAGTTTCAAGAGTACTGCTGCTAAAACTATTGAGCCGGCAACAGGGGCTTCAACATGGGCTTTTGGTAGCCACAAGTGAAGCCCATATAATGGTATTTTTACTAGAAATGCCATTATGGATGCTAATCATAGAAAGTCATTTGATCAAGAACTTAGAATGTTTTGAGTCCAGATATGGGTGATGGAAATATTAAGTGTGCCTAGTAAATTTTGAATATAGACTAGTGCAACTAGTAAGGGGAGAGAGCCAATTAGTGTATAGAATATAAAATATAATCCAGCATTTAAGCGTTCTGTTTGGTTGCCTCATCGGGTAATGAGGATTAAAGTAGGGACTAGAGTAGCTTCAAATAGAATATAAAATAAGATTAACTCTGTAGCAGAAAATGTTATAATTAGGAGAATTTGGAGTAAGATTAATATTGTAATATAAGTTTTTTTCCGTGTTTCCGTTTCTGTTATAAGGTGATTTTGGCTAGCAATAATTATTAATGGGAGGAGTCATGTTGTTAATGCAAGTAGGGGAGTAGAGAGTGAGTCGGAATAGAAAGTAGTAGAGAAATAAAGGATAGTATTGTCTGATTGGTTAAAGAGATTTAGGGTTATTAGGGCGAGAAGTAAACTATAAAGGGTTGTGTTAATTCAAATATTTTTTTTATCACTTAATCAAGTAAGGGGAATTATTATGATGGAGGGAATAATAAGTTTTAGCATTGTAATAGATTTAGGTTTTGGACGAAGTCGGCGCCGTATGTGTTGGATACTATGACTAATAGTGATAAGCCAACGGCTGCTTCGCATGCAGCGAACACTAGAAGTACAATGGGTAATATGTTTACTAATGTAAAATGTGTAGTTAAAATTGTCATTGCTCCTAGAGTAAAAAGTGATAATATTATTCCTTCTAGACATAATAGGGAGGATATTAAATGTGCTCGATATATCAGGAGTCCTAATATAGCGATAGAAAATGCAAGGGTAATATTTATGTAGATTAAAGACATTTGATAATTATGAAATTAATCATAGTCTAATGAGTCGAAATCATTTGTTTTTATTAAACTAATTATCATACTCAGTTCATTCAAGGCCTTGATGTAATCATTCATAAGCTAGACTTATGGCAAGTAGGAAAATAAGGGCTAAGGCTATGACAGTCATAATATTTAGGTTATTTGTTTGGGAGGCTCATGGGAGAGGAAGTAATAGAGCAATTTCTAGATCAAATAATAAAAATGTAATAGCGATAAGGAAAAATTTCATGGAGAAAGGAAGGCGTGCGGAGCCTGTTGGATCGAAGCCACATTCATAAGGGCTTGCTTTTTCTGAGTAGATATTTAATTGGGGAAGTCAAAATGCGATTATTACAAGTAATGAGGCTAATAAAATGTTTGTTGTTAGGGCGAGGAGTAAATTTATTACTCCCTCTCGGACTGTACCGAGGCTAATTGATTGGAAGTCAATTGTACTAATAATACTAAGAGAGTATGAGCCTCATCAGTAAATGGATACGTAAAGGAATAATCAGACTACGTCTACAAAGTGTCAGTATCATGCTGCTGCTTCAAAACCGAAATGGTGTTTTGATGTAAAATGGTAATTAAGTTGACGTAGAAGGCAGATTATTAGGAAGGTAGAGCCAACAATTACATGGAATCCGTGAAATCCTGTAGATATAAAGAATGTGGAACCATAAATGCCGTCTGAAATGGTAAATGGTGCTTCGTAATATTCTGCTGCTTGCAGGAGGGTAAAATATATTCCTAAGGCAATTGTAATTAAGAGAGCCTGGATTGTGTGTTTTCGGTTTCCTTCTATTATACTGTGATGTGCTCAAGTAATAGATACACCTGAAGCTAGTAGTACAGATGTATTAAGTAGGGGGACTTCTAATGGATTTAAGGGTTTAATTCCGGCAGGAGGTCAATATCCTCCGAGCTCGTGTGTAGGGACTAAACTTGAATGATAAAAGGCTCAGAAAAATCCTGCGAAGAAGAATACTTCTGATACGATAAAAAGAATTATTCCGTAGCGTAAGCCTTTTTGTACAATTGGCGTGTGATGTCCTTGAAAGGTTCCTTCGCGGACTACGTCCCGTCATCATTGATATATAGTAAGTGTATTTCCTAATAAACCTATAATTACAAGATTAGTTGAATTAAAGTGGAATCATATTACTAGGCCAGAAGCTAGAAGCAAGGCGGATAAGGCACCAGTTAGTGGTCAGGGACTGGGATTGACTATATGGAAGGCATGAGTTTGGTGGGTCATTAGGTATTGTCGTGCAGGTAAAGGCTTACTAATAATGTAAAAACGTAGGCTTGAATTAAGGCTACTGCAAATTCAAGAATAGTTAATATAATTAAAATGATAAATGTAATGAGTGCGGTAGCTGGACTAATATTTGAGAGTACTAGAGTAGCGCCTCCAATTAAGTGAATGAGGAGATGTCCGGCTGTAATATTAGCTGTAAGTCGTACAGCTAATGCTATGGGTTGAATAAACAGACTAATAGTTTCAATGATGATTAGTATAGGGATTAGTGGAAGAGGAGTTCCTTGGGGTAAGAAGTGGGCTAGTGAAGCCTTAGTTTTATATCGGAAACCAGTAATCACTGCCCCAGCTCATAGGGGAATTGCTATACCAAGATTTATAGAGAGTTGGGTAGTTGGGGTAAAGGAGTGGGGTAATAATCCTAATAGATTTGTTGAACCAATAAATAAAATTAAGGATATTAATATGAGTGTTCATGATTGACCTTTTTGGTTATGGATAATTATTATTTGTTTAGATGTTAGTTGAATTAGTCATTGTTGGAGAGCAGTTAATCGGTTTGTGATTAGTCGATTGGGAGTGGGAAATATAATGCTAGGAAACAGAATAATTAAAATAACAATAGGGAGGCCTATTATTGTTGGGGTAATGAAAGAGGCGAATAAATTTTCGTTCATTTAATTTCTCAAGGGGTATTTTGTTTTATAGTTTTTAATGATTTGGGTTCTGGGGTATTAGGATATAGGAATTTTGAAATTTTTAATTGGAATGTAATAAATAGTGTTAAGAGTATAGAAATGATTGTGATAAATCATGTTGAGGTGTCGAGTTGTGGCATTTCATTAAGGAGAGATCTAAGCTCTCACTCTTTAACTTAAAAGGTTAATGCTGCTATAGCTTCTTAATGATGTTAAATTATTGATGAAGATCATTTTTCAAAGGTCTTTAGAGGAACAAGTTCAAGTACAATGGGTATAAAACTGTGGTTGGAACCACAGATTTCAGAGCATTGCCCATAGTAGAGGCCTGGGCGAGTAGCTAGGAGAGTAGTTTGATTTAGTCGTCCAGGGATTGCGTCAGTTTTTAAGCCCAGTGAGGGGACGGCCCACGAATGGAGAACATCTTCGGATGTTACTAGAACTCGAATTGTCATTTCTATTGGTAGAACTGTGCGGTTATCTACTTCAAGTAGTCGGAGATCACCAGGTTTCAATTCGGCAGTTGGAATTATATAAGAGTCAAAATTTAGTTCATCATAATCAGTATACTCGTAGCTTCAGTATCATTGATGGCCTACTGTTTTGACAGTTAAAGTAGGATTATTAATTTCGTCTATTATATAAAGGATACGTAAAGAGGGAAGTGCAATTATAATTAAGATAATAGCAGGTAAGATAGTTCAGATTGTTTCTACTGCTTGGGCATCTATTGTGCTAGTATGTGTTAGTTTCGTAGTTAATATAGCAGAAATTACATATAAAACTAAGGAACTAATTAAGAAAACAATTATTAATGCATGATCATGAAAATTTATTAATTCTTCTATAATAGGTGATGTGGCATCTTGTAAGCCTATTTGAAATGGGTATGCCATAGAGATATACAGGCGTTTCACCTGTAGTTTAACCTTGACAAGGTTATGTATTATTATACTAATATCTCATTGAGAAAGACATAAAGGTTATGGAATTGGCTTGAAACCAATTTTAGGGGGTTCGATTCCTTCCTTTCTTATTATTTAGTAATAATAAAAACAGGTTCTTCGAAAGTATGATAAGGTGGAGGACATCCATATATTCATTCAATATTTGTTGAAGTTAATTCGACTGAGTAGACTTCACGTTTTGATGCGAATGCCTCCCAGATTAAAAATACTATTACGATTACAGCTGTTAGTGAGATAAAAGACCCTATAGATGATACAGTATTTCAGGTTGTATAAGCATCGGGATAATCAGAATATCGCCGTGGTATTCCAGATAAGCCTAGAAAATGTTGAGGAAAAAATGTTATATTTACGCCAATAAATATAATGGCGAAATGAATTTTTGCTCAGGTTGAGCTAAGGGTATACCCTGTAAATAAGGGAAATCAATGAACAAAGCCAGCAATAATTGCGAATACAGCTCCTATTGATAATACATAATGGAAATGGGCAACTACATAATATGTATCATGTAGTACAATATCCAGGGAGGAGTTGGCTAATACAATGCCTGTTAGTCCGCCTACGGTAAAGAGGAAAATAAATCCTAAAGCTCATAATATAGCAGGGGATCATTTAATATTTCCTCCATGTAAAGTTGCCAATCAACTGAATACTTTTACTCCGGTAGGAATCGCAATAATTATGGTGGCAGATGTAAAATAAGCACGTGTGTCAACATCTAACCCTACAGTAAATATATGATGAGCTCATACAATAAAGCCTAAGAAACCAATTGATATTATTGCTCAGACCATACCTATATAACCGAAAGGCTCTTTTTTCCCTGAATAATAAGTAACTACATGAGAAATAATACCAAATCCAGGTAAAATAAGGATGTAGACTTCTGGGTGACCAAAAAATCAGAATAAGTGTTGATAAAGAATAGGGTCACCCCCTCCTGCTGGATCAAAAAAAGTTGTATTTAAATTTCGGTCCGTTAATAGTATAGTAATGCCTGCTGCTAGTACTGGTAATGATAGTAGGAGTAAAACAGCAGTGATTAATACGGATCAGACAAATAAAGGAGTTTGATATTGTGATAATGCAGGGGGTTTCATATTAATAATTGTAGTAATAAAATTAATTGAGCCAAGAATAGAGGATACACCTGCTAAATGTAAAGAAAAAATAGCTAGATCGACTGAGGCACCGGCATGGGCTAGATTTCCGGCCAAGGGAGGATAAACAGTTCAACCTGTTCCTGCGCCGGCTTCAATAGTAGAAGAGGCTAATAATAGTAAGAAAGAGGGGGGAAGGAGTCAAAAGCTTATGTTATTTATCCGGGGAAAGGCTATATCGGGGGCACCAATTATTAAAGGAATTAGTCAATTACCAAAACCGCCTATTATGATGGGTATAACTATAAAGAAAATTATGATAAAAGCATGGGCAGTTACAATAACATTATAAATTTGATCATCACCAAGTAGAGCACCTGGTTGGCCAAGTTCAGCACGGATTAAAATACTTAGGGCTGTACCAACTATACCGGCTCAAGCACCAAAAATTATATATAATGTACCAATGTCTTTGTGATTGGTAGAGAAAAGTCAGCGGGTGAGGAACATAGGTAAAATGGCTGAGTTAAGCATTAGACTGTAAATCTAAAAACAAAGGTGTAAATCCTTTTTTTACCAATATAAGTCCTGTGGTGAATAACATATTGAATTGCAAATTCAAAGAAGCAGCTTCAATTCTGCCGGGGCTTCTCCCGCCTACTTCCCCCTTTTTCAAGGCGGGAGAAGTAGATTGAAGCCAGTTGATTAGGGTATTTAGCTGTTAACTAAAATTTCGAGGGATTATAGCCCTCCAATCTAGAAAGGATTTAGCTTAATAAAAGTGGTTGATTTGCATTCAATTGATGTAAGATAGAGTCTTGCAATCCTTATAACAGAAGTTAAGTAAATCTACTTGCTTAGAGCTTTGAAGGCTCTTGGTCTGCTTAACCTAAACTTCTAATTCAGTAAGATAAATAAAGGAGTAAGAGGTAAGGCTAAAGTTGACATTGTAATTAGGGGCAATATTATGGGTAAAATATTTATTTTTTGAAATTGTCATGTAAGTTTTATATTATTTATTGAGGGAAATATTGTTAGGGTAGTTGAATATGTAAGGCGTAAATAGAAGAATAGGTTAAGTAGAGCTAGAATTGCTATTAGGGTGGGTAGGATTACGCTGTGGTTTTTTGTTATTTCTTGGATAATTATTCATTTTGGTATAAACCCTGTTAAGGGTGGAAGACCTCCGAGGGATAGAAGGGTAATTAATGATAAAATTGTAATAATAGGGCTTTTATTTCAAGTAAGAGATAAGGATAGGGTGGAGACAGTTGAAGTGAAGATTAAGAGTATAAATATTGAGGAAGTTATAAAAATATAAATAAGTAAATTTAGAATAGAGAGGTTAGGATTATATGTTATAATTGCTATTATCCAGCCTATATGGGCGATAGATGAATATGCTATAATTTTGCGTAGTTGTGTTTGGTTTAGGCCGCCTCAGCCTCCAATTATAATGGATAATAGTGATATTGTTAGGAGAATATCTGTATTTACTGATGAATAAATTTGGTAAAAAAGGGATAGGGGGGCAATTTTTTGTCATGTTAAGAGAATTAAACCTGAATTTAGAGGAATTCCTTGGGTTACTTCAGGGACTCAGAAATGGAATGGGGCTAGACCCAATTTTATTACGAGGGCTACGGTAATAAGTGTAGAGGCTATATAATTTTCTATATTTGTAATTGTTCATTGACCAGAATATATTAAATTGATAATAATAGCTAGTATAAGGATTATGGATGCGGTGGCTTGTGTTAAGAAGTATTTGGTTGCAGCCTCTGTTGATCGAGGGGAAAATTTTTTTATAAGTACTGGTACAATAGCTATTATGTTTATTTCAAAGCCTAGTCAAGTTATAAATCAATGTGAGCTTGTTATTACAATAGACGTGCCTAATATAATGGTTCCTAAAAGGATAATGAAAATTATAGGATTAATTAGTAAGGGAAGGTATTAACCGACATTTTCGGGGTATGGGCCCGATAGCTTAAATTAGCTTACCTTACTAGAACTTGGTGTAGATTGGTAGCACGGAGATTTTTGATTTCTCAAGGGTAGGTTCAATTCCTATAATTCTAGAAATAAGAGGATTTAAACCTCTATGATTTACTCTATCAAAGTAACTCTTTTATCAGACATATTTCTTATAGTTGAGGGGGTACGCTTGAGGTAAAGATTGGGAGTGCTACGTGTCATATGCAAAGAGCTAAGGTTAGAGGAAGAAAATTTTTTCATAATAAATGCATTAGTTGGTCATATCGGAAGCGAGGATATGAGGCGCGTACCCATAGAAAGGAGAGCGTTAATAGGAGTGCTTTCGCTATGAAGTTAGTTGAATATAATTCGGGCCAGTGGGGATTGTAGAATGTACCTAAGAAGAGAATTGTAGTTAAAATATTTATTATAATAATATTAGCATATTCAGCCAGGAAGAATAGTGCGAATGGGCCTGCAGCATATTCGACGTTAAATCCAGAGACTAATTCTGATTCTCCTTCTGTGAGATCGAAAGGTGCGCGATTAGTTTCTGCTAGTGTAGAAATAAATCATATTATAGCTAGGGGTCAAGATGCGAATAGTAGTCATGTATATTTTTGTGTAATAATTAAGTTCCCGAGAGAGTATGAGCCGCTTATTAGTAATAATGATAGAAGGATAATGGCGAGGGTGACTTCATATGAAATTGTTTGGGCTACTGCTCGTAATGCACCAATTAGTGCATATTTTGAATTTGAGGATCATCCGGATCATAGAATAGAATATACTGATAGGCTAGAGACTGCGAGGAGGAACAGAATACCAAGATTTATATTAATAAGTGGGTAAGGTATGGGGAGGGGAAGTCATATAGTTAGAGCTAATGTTAGTGCAAGAATTGGTGCAGTAATAAATATGGAAATTGAAGATGTTAATGGGCGTAGGGGTTCTTTAATAAAAAGTTTTACGGCATCAGCAATAGGTTGTAGGAGGCCGTAGGGGCCTACAATATTAGGTCCTTTTCGTATTTGTATATAACCTAGCACTTTTCGTTCAATTAGAGTTAGGAAGGCTACTGCTAATAGTACGGGTACAATTAGAATTAGGAGATTAATTATAAACATAATGTTAGAGAGAGGAATTGAACCTCTGAAAATAAAGGTTTAAGTTTTATGCAATTACCGGGCTCTGCCACTCTAACGAATCCTGATCTAGGATAGTGTTTGGGAATAGTCATTCAGATTAAGATGTAATCATCTGTTAGTCTGTGAAAGCGCTCATTAGAGTAGGCTTTATTTCTCTTGTCCTTTCGTACTAGGAGAAATTTTTAATAGATAGAAACCGACCTGGATTTCTCCGGTCTGAACTCAGATCACGTAGGACTTTAATCGTTGAACAAACGAACCTTTAATAGCTGCTGCACCATTTGGGTGTCCTGATCCAACATCGAGGTCGTAAACCCTATTGTCGATAGGAACTCTTAAATAGGATTGCGCTGTTATCCCTAGGGTAACTTGTTTCGTTGATCAATATGATTGGATCAAAAAAAATATAACCTTGACGGGTTAGTCTTGGTAAAATAGCTCGGAGGTTTTATTGTGCTCCGAGGTCACCCCAACCAAAATTTATTATCCAGTTAAAATATTATTATTCCTGTTGGATTAGGTTTTAGTTTTGTTGGATATTTAATTTAAGCTCCATAGGGTCTTCTCGTCTTATTTTTATATTCCCGCCTCTTCACGGGGAGGTCAATTTCACTGATTGAAAGTAAGAGACAGTTAAACCCTCGTGGGGCCATTCATACAAGTCCCTAATTAAGGAACAAATGATTATGCTACCTTTGCACGGTCAGGATACCGCGGCCGTTTAACTAATGTCACTGGGCAGGCAGTGCCTCTAATACTAGTAATGCTAGAGGTGATGTTTTTGGTAAACAGGCGGGGTTTATGTTTGCCGAGTTCCTTTTACTTTTTTTAATCTTTCCTTATGAACACTCCAGTGTTGGATTAACAATGTAGTGGAAAATTATTAATTAAGTATGCAGATTTATCTAATTGTTAATTATCAGTTAGGATTTTGGGCTGATATACACGTGTGTTTGGAGATATGGAATCTTGTTACTCATATTAACAGTATTTCTTCTACGAATAGGTAGAATAATCCAGTAGTTAAATTAGGAGTTTATGTTATTTTAAAAATTAAGTACGAATTTGACTGTTGAGCTTGAACGCTTTCTTAATTGGTGGCTGCTTTTAGGCCAACTATGGTTGTTGAATGAATTTACTCACTAATTAAGGTTGTATTCTTATTCTGCAGAGCTGTACCTCTGCAGATTAACATTTAGGTTTACATTAAAATTTTATATTTATTAGGTAAACTTAAAGCTGAACTTAAATTCTTATCTGGATAACCAGCTATCACCAGGCTCGATAGGCATGTCACCTCTATTCATAAATCTTCTCACTATTTTGCCACATAGATGAGTTAGCTCTATTAGCTGTTCATGAATAGCTCGTCTGGTTTCGGGGTAATTAACTAAAGTTCTCTTTGCTAAAGTTATTCTAGTTAAGTCATTATGCAAAAGGTACAAGGGGTAATCTTTGCTGTGTCTTACTTTTAATTATTTTCTTTCACTCATTCCCTTGCGGTACTTATCTCTATTGCGCCAAGGAAATTATTTCTATCTCCTATACTTTAATAGTGATTAAATGTTTTATTTATTGGGTTTTAAGATTTAAACTTAAGGCTTCATTTATGGGCTAGCTTTAGTTCAAAATGGTCACGTAGTGTGAAATCTCCTGAGTGTAAGTCAGGTGCTTTTATTAAGCTACATTTTGATTCATCCAAGCACACTTTCCAGTATGCTTACCTTGTTACGACTTATCTCTTCTAATATAGATTAACTGAAAATTAATTATGATTTAGTTTTCTACACTTGAAGAGGGTGACGGGCGGTGTGTGCGTGCTTCATGGCCTTATTCAGTCAGGCACTCTATTCCTGACTTACTACTAAATCCTCCTTTAGTCTTTAATTTCATAAAGGCTTTCGTTTAAATAAGTAGTTGTTCTATTATTAGAAAATGTAGCCCATTTCTTTCCACTTCATAAGCTACACCTTGACCTAACGTTTTTATGTAAAATACTTTTGCTTACTATTATTCCTTTTAAGGGTTTGCTGAAGATGGCGGTATATAGGCGGAATTAGCAAGAGGTGGTGAGGTATATCGGGGTGTATCGATTATAGAACAGGCTCCTCTAGATGGATATAAAGCACCGCCAAGTCCTTTGAGTTTTAAGCTGTGGCTAGTAGTACTCTGGCGAACAGTTTTGTTGTTGAATTGTTTTGGTTTAGGGCTAAGCATAGTGGGGTATCTAATCCCAGTTTGGTTCTTAGCTATCGTGTATAAGATATAATAAAGTTACTTTAGTAATTTGATTTTCTTTTAACTAATGCTTTCTACGGCTTAGTTAAGTCTCAACTTTATTTAATTATTTTTCTTTAACACGCTTTACGCCGGTGCTTATTAACTTGGGTTAATCGTATGACCGCGGTGGCTGGCACGAAATTTACCAACCCTAGGTGTAGTATAACTAGGTCAAACTTTCGTTCATGGCCTAATTTTTATCACTGCTGTTTCCCGTGGGGGTGTGGCTAAGCAAGGTGTTATGAGCTGCTCTAATAATAAGAGTGTACTTGATACCAGTTCCTGTAAGTCCTTTGGACTTAGGGGACATTCTCACAGGTGAGTGGAGACTTGCATGTGTAATTTTACTAACAGATAATAAGAAGGCTAGGACCAAACCTTTAAAATGTTTATGGGGTAAAAATACCCATCTAAGCATTTTCAGTGCTTTGCTTTATTTAAGCTACATTAAC